TTGAGATTCCTAGGCAAGACGGATTACTATTTAGGGATAGATATTACCCCTCTTTTTAACCTTTCAAAAAAAAAGAAATAAAATTCAAATGATTGAAGTCTTTCTATTTGGAATCGTCTTAGGCCTAATTCCTATTACTTTGGCTGGATTATTCGTAACCGCATATTTACAATACAGACGTGGTGATCAGTTGGACCTTTGATTAATTAACATCTCTTTTCTTAACTGACCCCCCTTTCTTTAATTTAATCCGAGGAGGGGTCAGGACAGGGTCAAATTCAGATTGCTGTTCAATTATTTCAGTTCAACGTGTGTGATTTTCGATCTAAAACAACAAGAGCGGAATCACGCTCTGTAGGATTTGAACCTACGACATTGGGTTTTGGAGACCCACGTTCTACCGAACTGAACTAAGAGCGCTTTCTTATCACAACGGAAAAGAAAAGACTGGAAATAAGTCATTTTTTACCCCAACAATTCTTGTATGTGTATACTATCATATATCATAAAAAGAAAGATTATGTATATCAAAATTCGAAATCAATCTAAAAAAAAAAAAGGATCTTGCGTTACTGCTGCTGCTCTGAGCGGTAATTGGTAGGGATGACAGGATTTGAACCCGTGACATTTTGTACCCAAAACAAACGCGCTACCACGCTGCGCTACATCCCTTTCTACGGTCTACAGTATCATTGTAAAGAATACCCATCTTGTTTTCCACATCCTATTCCCTCTATTGATATGCAAAATGGATCTTGCCTTTTCTTGTTTTTGGTCTCATATCATATAACATATAATAATAATTTATTATTATTTTTCTTGGGAATTCTCAGGCGTAAAGCGGACCGTTTTTCTGCTTTAAGGAAAAAAAAAAAGAAAAAATCTTATCTACTGAATCACTACTGAATCATTGCGCATTTCAATTTGAATTAAGGATTCCGCGCACAAATACAAGTGGCCTTTAACTCCATATACATCTCTTACCATAATCTATTACAATAGGGAATACAAAAACAAAAAAGAAGGAGGATTTTCAATGCGAGATCTAAAAACATATCTTTCCGTGGCACCGGTACTAAGTACTCTATGGTTCGGGTCTTTAGCAGGGTTATTGATAGAAATTAACCGTTTATTCCCGGACGCATTGACATTTCCTTTTTTTTCATTCTAGTTATTGAACTGGAACAGAGTGAAGAAGATTAGAGCTAGAATCAAATATTTTTGACTAATCTCTCTTTCCCCTCTTTTCTTTTTTTTTTACAATTAAATAGAAAGGAGGAAGGTGAAAGAAAAATGAGACTTCAACCTCAGTGAAACTCGGGTTCAGGCTCCAATTAAATTAAATATCTAGTTAAAAGAAAATAGACAGTGAAAAGAAAACAGAAATGGAAAATGTGGCTAGTGGAAGAGTAGCCTACATTACACGATACTTAAATGTGGACTGGGATTAGCAATCTAGTTAGAAATTTTTGTATTACTTATTATTTTCTATTTATTTACTATATTGATTGCAATAAAATTGATTGTAATAAAATCTTTATTTCAGAATTTTTTTTTGAGTGGTTAATAACTTTTATTTTTTTGTCCCTTGTTTATTATTCGGTTCGGGTCGGAAAATAGAAAGGTTGGGTGAATCAAAACCCCAAAGGAGGGCCATGGCCAAGGGGAAAGATGTCCGAGTAAGGGTTATTTTGGAATGTACTAGTTGTGTTCGAAACGGTGTTAATAAGGAATTAAGGGGTATTTCCAGATATATTACTCAAAAGAATCGACACAATACACCTAGTCGATTGGAATTGAGAAAATTCTGTCTCTATTGTTACAAACATACACTTCATGGGGAGATAAAAAAATAGCTAGAGTCGAACCGCGTGGTTGTGTGTCACTATTGCGAGTAACATGAAAAAAGAATATAGATATATATCTATATTATTTCATATATTGAAATAAAAACAAATAAATAAATATAGACAAACCAAATCTTCTAATTGATTCTATAACTCATTTTTAGATTTCATCGAAATGGGATTTTATAGATAAGGAATAAACAAATTATGGATAAAACCAAGCGACTCTTTCTTAAAACCAAGCGATCTTTTCGTAGGCGTTTGCCCCCGATACAATCGGGGGATCGAATTGATTATAGAAACATGACTTTAATTAATCGATTTCTTAGTGAACAAGGAAAAATATTATCTAGACGGGTGAATAGATTGACCTTAAAAGAACAACGATTAATTACTATTGCTATAAAACAAGCTCGTATTTTATCTTCGTTACCTTTTCTTAATAATGACAAACAATTTGAAAGAAGTGGGTCGATCACTAGAACTCCAGGTCTTCGAACCAGAAAAAAATAGGCGTACTCTTCAATTAAATCAAAATTCCAATCGGAACTCAAACCCGGATGCACGTTTTGTTCAAAAAATCCGAGAAGTAGTCGTGTCATAAGAAAGAAAAAATTGGGGAAAAAGAATAAAATAAATCTTTTTTTTATTTAGCGTGTTCGCTCATTTTGACGACTTTATCATATTATTTCTACTCTACCCTCCAGGAGTTCATTCTCCAGAGAACTCCGTTTAAAAATTATAATGGACTCCTTCCAATTTCCTTTTTTAGGATCTCATTGGAAATCATATAAAGACAATTCCTATTTGATATAGCTATTTGTGCAAGTATCTTACGATTAAGAACCAACTGCGCCTTATACAGATTGTTTATTAATCTACTATAAATAAAGGATACCATATTTACGCGAATTACTGCATTTATTCGAGTGATCCATAAACGACGAAAATCCCTTTTTTGTCTATCTCTATCACGATGAGCCGAAACCAAAGCTCTTATTTTCTGTTGAGTACTTGTTCGACTAAGTCTTGAATGAGCCCCGCGAAAGCTTGATGCAAATAAACGCATTTTTGTTCTACGTCTCCGAGCTATATATCCTCGTCTAATTCTGGTCATTGAATAAATGAAACTTTGATGAATAACTAATAACTAATCGATTTCCTTTCTTTCAGTTATTCTTTTCCCCTTTACTAGTCTATTAATAACAAAACGGACTCTTCCAATTTATAAAAAAAAAATTCCAATGGCTTTTGCTACTCGAACCTTACCGACCACTCTTTTACCCTTTTTCGGGGCATTGGAAATAAAATAGTAAAAATCAAGTACTAAATAGATAAAGAAATTGTGGGTTCCGTCGTCTCTATGATTACTTCTTAAACAGTGAGGCCCTCTCTATACACCGGAGCCACTTCCTTCATTTGGTAACTTGTACAGTTACCACTCTTAGGCTCTACCCATGAATTTTCTAGTGATAGGTCTTTCATAACGAGATAGACCTTATATAGTAACGGTATTTAATTATGAAGATTGGTGGGGTAGCTGACCCTGTTAGTCCGTTCTTGCAAGAGTAGAAAGATAATCTTTCTGCTTTTTTTTATAGTATTTCCCCCGCTTAATGGGTAACTATTTGTTACCAATGGGGATTCTTTCTCACCTTAAATTGCAAATTGAGGCGGTTGAATTTGCGCCAGTGGAAACCATAAATTTCATACGCAATAGAAAGATATGCTAGATCTATTTTTTTTTTAGCTAGTGAATGCAGTTCTTCTTCTTCCATTCTATCCGATTCACTGGTACTGATCGTTCATACTTCAAAAGTGTTTTCTTTCTTTTGTTTTGTCTCAGCCCATGATTGAAACGAGTCGCACATACACCCTTGTACATGTTCCTCGGCGCTGAGGGCATCCCCCAAGAGCGGGGGATTTTGTAACGTTTCTGATTGGCTGTCTTGGGTTTCTAATAAGTTGTTTAATAGTTGGCATGCTGAATTATCCATTATGGGTTGGTTTAGATCGATCCTAACCATATGATTATGAATTTCTTCTGTTTATATTTAATATTCTATTAAACCCTTAAGGAGTCACTGCTATGTTTTATCCAACCGCTACAAGATCAACAATTCCATGAGCTTGGGCTTCTGTTGCTGACATAAAAGTATCCCTTTCCATGTCTTCGGAGACAACCCATAAGGGCTTGCCCGATCTTTGTACATAAACCATTGTAAGGATTTCGCGCAGTCTCAGTAGTTCTTCCGTATCCAGGATAAATTCTCCCGTTTGTGCCCCATAAAAAGCACCAATAGGTTGATGGATCATGACCCTGATGATATATTAGAACCTAAGAAAAGGTTCCTCTATCTCGCACGATTAGCCGAGTGGAAGAGATAAAGAAAAAGATAGAATTGAACAACCGTACGGGCATTTTTTTCGCATTGCATACGGCTCGCCGATGGGATTAATGGAATTTGCTTTTTACCTTTCATCAAACAAGGGGAAATTCTGGTTATACCCAGATCGGTAAATGATCCAATTACCAACCTTCTTTTTTTTTAGAAGTTCAAAAATACTATGATGGCTCCGTTGCTTTATCTATTTATTTCGTTTGTGATTCAGCAATCCCAAAGTGTCTTTTTTTTTTTCGTACTCTTTCATACCATAAATATTATTAATAACCTTCCTGCGTGAAAAAAGTTTGTGACGCCGCAATAGGCCGACGATAGGTAAGATAAACTCGGAATACCACTCCTTTCTCTCATACTACTGCTTCGATACATAATCGAATATTAAAAAAAAAACACTAACAATTTTCATATCGAATTCGAAGTGCCATGCTATTATTACTTAATCTTAAAAATTCATATGGCGAAGGCATAGTCTTATTTTTTCTCTCAAATAAAAAACTCGTTGGCGCCAAGCGTGAGGGAATGCTAGACGTTTGGTACTTGCTCCTGCGGCCAGGAGAAAAGACCCCATGGAGGCAGCCAATCCCATGCATATTGTCTGTACGTCTGGTCGCACAAATTGCATAGTATCATAAATTGCTATTCCGGGTATTACCCATCCGCCGGGGGAGTTGATAAATAAATACAAATCCTTGGTCTCGTTCTCTATACTGAGATATACCATAATACCAATAAGTTGATTCGAGATATCACTCTCAACCATTTGACCTAAAAAAAGTAATCTTTCTCGATAAAGTCGGTTGATTAGGATAAAACTGTATCCCTTCGGAGCCGTACAGGCATCTTTTGATGCATACGGTTCGACAAAACTTACGAAACAAAAATCAATGTGTAGCTCCCAGCCCTTTTCTTTTCTTTTTTCCTAGCAGGCTCCTTCTATCGAGTGGGCTTTTCTTTCATTTTTCAAGAACGATGCGTTTAGACGGTTTTCCTATACCTATTATATTCTAATTCTAATATAAAAAAGCAATTCACTAAACTTATCGACTTATTGAACTAACCTTTCATTGATGTATTTTTTCATCGCGATCCAATCCAAAAATAACGATGCCTTTTTCTTGTTCCTGAATTGAATGGGCTTCTTCCAATTTTTTAGGTTTATGCTCTACTCCGAGTAAGGATCCGCCCGATTTTGATTTGCACATATAGGACAAATGGCCCCAATACCGCGTCTCTTTTTTGTTATGACTTCCCCCCTTTTTTTGAATTCATTTCTTTCATGTCTTCCGCTCAATATTTGACGTATTCATCATATTTATTATTCCGTTGATTATTTATTAACAGTTTGATCCGCTGATTAACAGTTTGGTTTGCGATCACTCCTATTTCGAATAAAGTTCTAAATGGAATCATTTTTGGTATAAGTAATAATCATAGATATATTACCAATTGGTTTTTGCTAAACGGAGCCTGGATACCTCATTTTTTTGGTCCAGCCAAGACAACCATAAAATTGATTTATTGCTAATATTAAGCTGGATACCTCCTCACGAAATAAATCTAATTGCACTTCATTGCATTTCACGCTACAAATTTTTGAGAATTCAATCAAATTTTTGGGGCGAAACAGAGGATATCTCGATCGGGGGAGAGAATGGGGAAATCCCATATGACCCAATAGATCTGACAAGTCGCACTATATGTCAACCCAAGATGGATGCTTGTCCCCGGGACTTCTATAAGGTACTTTTGGAACACCAATAGGCATAAAATGAAAAAAAAAATTAAGTACTCTAGTTCACTTTGATGTGGAAGCGTAATAATAAGCTTCTTGTCTTAATAATATTGGCTGTTATCTTAGTTTATATATCGATTGACTAAGTTCATAAAATAAAGGAAAATTCTTACGAATAGGTCTTTTGAATGATGACCAAATATGGATGCGTTTGCTCATAGAAAAGTGAATTCGCCCCCATTGCGTATTGGTACTTATCGAGTATAGAATAGATCTGCTTCTCTTTTTTCCTACGAACCGAACCCTTCCATTATTACTAATAGAATAGAACAAATATTAATATGAATCCTTTTTTCGAGATAATTCCCTGAAAAAAGAAGGGAGGGCACATAGCATAGTTTTTTTCAATGCAATAAAGTTACATAGTGTCTATTTTTTATTAATAAAGGGGTAGTCCCATGGGTTTGCCTTGGTATCGTGTTCATACCGTCGTATTGAATGATCCCGGTCGTTTGATTGCTGTCCATATAATGCATACAGCCTTGGTTGCGGGTTGGGCCGGTTCAATGGCTCTATATGAATTAGCTGTTTTTGATCCCTCCGATCCAGTTCTTGATCCAATGTGGAGACAAGGCATGTTCGTTATACCCTTCATGACTCGTTTAGGAATAACCGATTCATGGGGCGGTTGGAGTATTACGGGGGGGACGGTAACCAATCCGGGTATTTGGAGTTACGAAGGTGTAGCCGGGGCACATATTGTGTTTTCGGGCTTGTGCTTTTTGGCAGCTATCTGGCATTGGGTGTATTGGGATCTAGCAATATTTGTTGATGACCGTACGGGAAAACGCTCTTTGGATTTGCCTAAAATCTTTGGAATTCATTTATTTCTCTCAGGAGTGGCTTGCTTTGGTTTTGGAACATTTCATGTAACAGGATTGTATGGTCCTGGAATATGGGTGTCCGACCCGTATGGACTAACTGGAAGGGTACAATCTGTAAATCCAGCATGGGGTGTGGAAGGTTTTGATCCTTTTGTTCCAGGAGGAATAGCCTCTCATCATATTGCAGCAGGGACATTGGGCATATTAGCAGGCTTATTTCATCTTAGTGTCCGCCCACCTCAACGCCTATACAAAGGATTACGTATGGGCAATATTGAAACCGTTCTTTCCAGCAGCATCGCAGCTGTCTTTTTTGCAGCCTTTGTTGTTGCTGGAACTATGTGGTATGGTTCAGCAACTACTCCCATCGAATTATTTGGGCCCACCCGTTATCAATGGGATCAGGGATACTTTCAGCAAGAAATATATCGAAGAGTCAGTGCTGGACTAGCCGAAAATCAAAGTTTATCAGAAGCTTGGTCTAAAATTCCTGAAAAATTAGCTTTTTATGATTACATCGGAAATAATCCTGCGAAAGGGGGATTATTCAGAGCGGGTTCAATGGATAACGGGGATGGAATAGCTGTCGGGTGGTTAGGGCACCCTATCTTTAGAGATAAAGAAGGGCGTGAACTTTTTGTACGTCGTATGCCTACTTTTTTTGAAACATTTCCAGTTGTTTTGGTAGACGGAGATGGAATTGTTAGAGCTGACGTGCCTTTTCGAAGGGCAGAATCGAAGTATAGTGTCGAACAAGTAGGTGTAACCGTTGAGTTCTATGGTGGCGAACTGAATGGAGTGAGTTATAGCGATCCTGCTACTGTGAAAAAATATGCTCGACGTGCTCAATTGGGTGAAATTTTTGAATTAGATCGTGCTACTTTGAAATCCGATGGTGTTTTTCGTAGCAGTCCAAGGGGCTGGTTTACTTTTGGACACGCTTCATTTGCTCTGCTTTTCTTCTTCGGACACATTTGGCATGGTGCTAGAACCTTGTTCAGAGATGTTTTTGCTGGTATTGACCCGGATTTGGATGCTCAAGTGGAATTTGGAGTATTCCAAAAACTTGGAGATCCAACTACAAGAAGACAAGTAGTCTGATGCAGTACTGCTCCGCTATTTGGGGTTTATCGCTTCTGCTTCTATTTTGATTTGTGATTTTTCTTTTTTAAATAAGGTATTTAAATAAGGTATAGGGTACTGGAGAAACCCGGATTGAAATCGCTGCCTTTTTTGATTCTTTTTTTTTTCGTTAATCCGGGAGATGATCCCAAATAAACAGGTATGGAAGCTATAATTGGAAACCACGATCGAATTTATGGAAGCATTGGTTTATACATTCCTCTTAGTCTCGACTCTAGGGATCATTTTTTTCGCTATCTTTTTTCGAGAACCGCCTAAAGTTCCAACTAAAAAATGAATTTTTTTTTATTATCTCAATTGAAGTAATGGTCCTCCCAATATTGGGAGGACCATTACTTCGACTTCAAACTAGTCCCCGTGTTCCTCGAATGGATCTCTTAGTTGTTGAGAGGGTTGCCCAAAAGCAGTATATAAGGCGTACCCAGTAAAACTTACAAGTAACCCAGATATAGAGATGGCGACTAGGGTTGCTGTTTCCATTATTCTAGAATTTCAAGACCACAGTGGATCCGTGATAAGATCGTTTATTTACAACGGAATGGTATACAAAGTCAACAGATCTCAATGAATAAAAAATAGGATTTATGGCTGCACAAACAGTTGAGGGTAGTTCTAGAGCTCGTCCAAAAATGACTTCTGCAGGGGGTTTATTGAAACCCTTGAATTCGGAATATGGTAAAGTAGCTCCTGGATGGGGAACTACTCCTTTGATGGGTATCGCAATGGCTCTATTTGCGATATTCCTGTCTATTATTTTGGAGATTTATAATTCGTCCGTTTTACTGGACGGAATTTCAATGAATTAGAATTCAATTTACAAGATATTATCTTTTAAATAAGCATTTAGGTCTCGGATTTTTATTTTTATTTTTGTTGATTGGTAGTTCGACCGCGAAATTTTTTTGTTTCTGTATTTCCGGAATATGAGTGTGCGACTTGTTCTAATTGATCCTATTGATAGTACAGAGAATGGATCTGTCATCTTGATAGAGATGGTTTTACCCCGTCGGATAGTCATTCTAGTATCTGGAGCACGGAATATATGAAATAGATTACGAAGTATTCGAACTATGATTCATACTTAATATTCAGACCCCGCGGCCGGATTCAAAAATTTTTTCTTTAGAAAAAATTTTCAATTGCAAGATTTTTCTTCTTTCAAATTCCCTATTTCCGCTTTGATTTTGCTCAAAGCACAAACTTGAATAAATGGTGATCCAAGGGTTCTTACTCATGAAATCTTTCGGCTTACTTTAATGTTTTTATTGAATCATCGTGGTTCTAGTATGAATCTAAGGTTTCAATTGATTCATAGGGTCTTAACAAGAAAATTCCTATCAATAATAAAGAAAACAAAAGGAAAGCTGCATTATATACAACTCAAAATAACAAATCAAAGAATAGGTAAATAGAAGATTCAAGAGGCCTTAACGATCAACATATAACGATCAACATAAAGATAAGCGAGTCGACTTGATTTTTTGGCATTCTAATTATAACCACAAAGAATAGCTTTCTGATTTTTATTCTTTCGTATCTTTAGATAAGATTGAATCAAAAACTTAAGAAGTTTACAATTTTCTATTCCATATCAATATTGTGGTGGTTTTGTTTGAGCCGTACGAGATGAAATTCTCATATACGGTTCTCAGAGGGGAGTCCCCTTGGTTTACCTATCTCAATAAAGTATACGATTGGTTCGAAGAACGTCTCGAGATTCAGGCGATTGCAGATGATATAACTAGTAAATACGTTCCTCCTCATGTCAACATATTTTATTGTCTAGGAGGAATTACGCTTACTTGTTTTTTAGTCCAAGTAGCTACAGGGTTTGCTATGACTTTTTACTACCGTCCGACCGTTACTGAGGCTTTTGCTTCTGTTCAATACATAATGACGGAAGCTAGCTTTGGTTGGTTAATCCGATCAGTTCATCGATGGTCGGCAAGTATGATGGTCCTAATGATAATCCTGCACGTATTTCGTGTG